CTTTGGATAATAGGTACTGTAACTGGCATTCTTGTGATCGTTTTAATAGGTATTTTCTTTTACGGTTCGTATTCTGGATTGGGCTCATCCCTGTAGTAATTGGGTGAACCGAGGTATAGATATGAAAGTATAAGAACTCGACGGGACTTTCCTTCTCCCTTGAATTAGACAAACAAAGAAGGGGGAGGTCCCGTTAATTTCTTTATTTATTTTAATTATCATAATTCTTTTTCGTATAAATGAAAAAGGGATCCATGCAATGATGCTTTTTGGAAATTCATTTATTTGGTCATTCAAAACATCTATTTCTCGATAGTCTTCTTTAATTGACCCTTCCTAAAAGAAAGAAGGAATCACTTGATTTATTGAATCACACAATAGAATCGATATTTTTCTAGATCAAATATCGTGCAAGAAGTTCCATTTGTTCAATCAATTTTCCTCTATCTTTTTTTTTTCAGTTTGTCCACTACTATAGTAAGTAAAGTATATTATTAAAGTAGTATATTATATTATTAAAGTAGTATATTATAAAATAAGGTATATTATAATTATATGCGTAATAATAATATAATAAAATAATCAATCTAAATCTAAAAAAAAAAAAAAAACAAAAATGAAATCTCGAAAAAAATGAAATTCCGACTAAGTCTTTGACGAAGGGAATCCAGACTCATTACTATTTCGGCACACGACAAGCAAGTATGTGTACAATTCCTTGTCGTGTGTCGAAGACCGGGAAGGCAACGAACCCCCCCCTAGAATCGTTTGTTCCCCTCATTTATCGTCTCTTTTCGTTATATTCCCCGCTTAGTCTAGTCTAGTCTAGTATCTAGTCGAATTTTATTCTAGAATCGAATAGAAAACTTTTGATACACTCTATGAAATTGAGGTATCATATGATATTTGATAATAGTGACATCATCCCAATTTCGATCGAAAAAAAAAGTAAAAAAAAGTCAAATAGCCCTCTTTGCAATAGATATATTCTAACTAAGAATGTAGTACAAGTAATTCCAGACTTCTCGTAGATGTAGAAAAATAGTATAAACAAAACAAGAGCCTTCTTATAATTTTTTTATTTCTTGATCATCCAAAACTGTCAAAGAATTATCAACAAAAATTTTGTTCTTGTTACGAACTTGATGTTGATAAATCCACGAATCTAGAAATTCATTTCGGACAATTGAACCTTCTCGAACTGTTTCTTTTTAAGAACTAAAAAGATTTGTGCCAAAATAACAGATGCAAAGAAGAACAAAAGACCTTGTACGCGCAATGGGTCTTGAAGTACTATTTCTGCATCTCCTTGACCAAATCCACCCACATTAGGATTACTTGTTAATGGTTGATCAAGTTTGATAGATTCACCCTCTGAAACAAGAAGTTCTGGTCCTGGAGGGATAACATCAACCACTTCACGTCCATCCGAGGCACCCACTATGGTTATTTCGTATCCACCCTTTTCTTTTCGAAAAATTTTCTTTACTATACCGGCTGCTGTAGCATTATAAACTGTATTATTACTCTTGCTTCCGTCAGGATAAATCTGGCCCCTCCCCCTGTTACCACCTACATATATCGGATATTTTAAGAAGTGAACATCTTTCTTAGTAGTAGGGTCCGGGGAAAGAATCGGAAAGGTGATTTCACTATATTTTTGCCCAGGAACAGGACCTATCACAATAATATTTTTTTTATTGGGGCGATAGCTCTGAAAAGAAAGATTGCCTATCTTTTCTTTCATCTCGGGAGAAATACGATCGGGCGGGGCTAATTCAAATCCCTCAGGTAAAATAAGAACAGCCCCCACATTCAAACCCCCCTTTTTGCCGTTAGCAAGAACTTGTTTTAGTTGCATATCATAAGGAATTCGAACAACTGCTTCAAATACAGTATCGGGAAGAACCGCTTGTGGAACCTCAATATCCGCGGGCTTATTAGCTAAATGGCAATTGGCACATACAATACGCCCAGTTGCTTCTCGTGGATTTTCATAACCTTGCAGTGCAAAAATGGGATACGCATTTGAAATGGATGACCGAGTTATTATATATATCATGACCGATACGGAAATGGATCGAGTAATCTGTTCTTTTATCCAATCAAAAGTATTTCTAGTTTGCATGGTCCAATCAATCGTTGATCCCGAAAATTTCTACAATAAATTGGGTAGGTTGCTAGTATAGTTCCCTATCCACGATTCTGCTATTTACCTTACTGAACTGAATTTACTGAAATAATATTACTGGAATATGGGAGAAACTCCCCGCCTTGGGTGGGTAGAAATAGAAGGAGTAAGTACGATTTTGAATGCTTTGATTATGTACGAAGTAAGAAACATTATAATTCTAAATTCTAATTGGATTAATATCCGTATATCGTTTTTCTTTTCAATCATTCATTGAATGATAAATCACTACAAGCGATGGGGATACACGATTTAAATAACGGAAAATGCCATATTTTAAAATTGTATCTAGAATGACTGGAAAAGTGGAAACAAGACCAGATATAATTTGATCGTTATGCGCAAATCCAAAATCTTTGTAGATAGAGCCAATCATTAGTTCCCAACCGTGGGGTGAATGAAATCCGATACATAAATCGGTTAATAAAAGAATAGAAAAAGCTTTTATTGTGTCGCTTAAGTTATATAGGAATTCCTGAACCCAAGAGTTAAGAAGAATAAGTTCTTTATTCCCCAGAATAGAATACCCACTTAGAATAAGGAAACAGAAACTATTTGTCGAGAAGTGCAAAATCATATGGATACAATCCTCATTGTGCATCTTGATCAATTGAATCGTTTCATTGTGGATTCCTATACGAAGCTTTTGTAGATATGTTTCCGGGTATTCCTTTATCATTTCGTCCAACAAAATTCGCTCCTCTCCAACTCAGAAGAGTGGCTTTCGCTCCTCTCCAACTCAGAAGAGTGGCGAAAGCTCCGAGGGTTAGGTTCAAGGGTCGGGGTACTTCTATTTAAGAGAATCCAGGTCCAGCGTAAGTAAGGTACGGTCCCAATCAATCTCCTACAACAGAGGGCTCTGAACTGACTACAGGTAATCAGTCTATTGTTCTGGTTCTATAGAGTCTAAGCCCGAAAAGAGAAGACTCCTCTTTGTTAAGGTATCTTTCCCATCTAGTATAGTTGCCCTGCCTTTCCGATAAGAGCAGTTACGCCTTTTCCTAAAGCTCTTACTAAAGTAGTCTGGTTTGATATAATCTGGACGTAGCCAAGCTACCATGGAAAGCATAGTCAGAAGAGATGAGAAAATAGCCATCTTACTCTCGGACCTTACCTTAATTTAGGAAGAACTAAATATTTATTAACAAAAAAACCTTGCTTGGTCTTCAATTCCTTTCTTCTTTCCTGTAAAGAAAGATTATGCTTATGGTAAGGGGAAGAGGGAATATGTCGTCATCTATCTGTCATCGGGAGTGGGTCTTCTTTCCTCTGGTATCGGGCATCCGGAATCAGTCTCGTTAATTGGCTATTTCTCTCTTAACGCGAATCCCTTATTTTTTTAGAAGAGTCGCCTGGTCATCCCTTGTTGCTTGCTTTGGGCTCATCCCGTGCTTGGTATCTTATATATGCGATATCACGTTCGATGTGCTCTTTCTTTATGAAAGATCTCTCCTCCCGTTAAGCACTCGGGTACAGGTAGACAGAAGACTAAGAGGTTATGTAATTCGCTATATGTCCTTTTCTATCAGTACGATTCCCGTCCTTTGTCGGAAAGGGTGTCCACTCTTGCAACAGTCGTAATTGGTCTTTAAAGTATTCAGGACTCGGGCTATATGCCCTCTTATCGATAGATAAATGTGAAAGCTCTCGGCGCTAAACATGCGAGAAAATGCTCTCTTTTAAGGCCTAGGAGTTCATTCAACTATAGCAAAGTATAGAGCAGCGAATTCCTTATTATCTCCTACTTATGGTAACAGGAATCTGTCCAACCTCTATTGGTCATCTGGAAAGGGTCATCCCTTGCTTCTTCGATCCTCGGCCATATGTCCTCTTCAAGCTCTCCCTTTTTTGGTTTTGGTTGGGAAAGGCCGGGCGGAGCTGTGGATGCTGAGTCCTTTCCTTGGAGAATAGAAAGGATTCACTATCTCTGTCCCGAAGTCACTATTTGAACCAGTGAGTACTGAAACTTACAAACTGCTTCCAACCGTCAAAAACGATTAGGCTTCCATTCCAATTCAAGATATTCAATCCAGGCCTGGATTGAGTGCGTAAGGACTAACCTATGTTGACCCGAAAAAAAAGTTCTTTCTTCGAATTGGAGAATTAGACCAATCGACATTCGTTTATATGCCGCCTATAAAGAAAGATAAGAGCCTCTACTATTTCAACAGCCAGAGAGCCCACTCAATGAACAAAGCCTTTCTCTTTTGTGGAACGTGCACACAGAGTTGGAGGGATCAGTTGGATCTGACTGAGAAACCCACCTTTTGAGGCTTTTTTGGCTACATCTCAGGTTCAGGTACAGACCGAACGTCCCCTTAGGGAGGGGAGGTTTGGAACCCTAACTAAATAATTGGTTTTGTTCCGCCTTCTCCACTTGACTCCATTGGTCGAGAACTCTACAGCTTCATCCGAGATTCTTCCCGAATGAACATCCTAGCCCAGTAACAATATCTTATCTTCCCTGTTGAAAGCCTATAAAATCGGATCAATTGATAAATTGAAATTGATGAAGACGATTTTCCTCATCTTTCTATCGTTGTGCTGTTCTACCCACTGCTTATCGAAAATGAATAACTTGAATTTCGTTTTTGGTAGGGCTTTTCCCCATTGCCATCCCTTTTTCCAATTCCCTTATATACTCATATAAGACTTCTATTCAGACATGATGGATATTGAAACCAGCAACTTCTTAGAAGAGTAGCTAGACTGAGTTCCACTTCTATACTCCAGTATACCGAGGTCTAATGGCTGGCTTCTTTGTCTAGTCGCAACTTTCAAACTTAGCCTAGCCGATTGGCTTTGTTTTGTTCCTGATTACTGCCCTAAAATCACACTTTCGTTCAGTGACATCACAAGGCTTGGTTTGAACGCTTAGGGCAATTGGTAGGGGTCATCCGCGCAAGAGCGCTTCTTCTTTGAGGTCCCTATGGTAGCATTGACTATTGGAGTGAGCCAATATCCTTTCTTTGGTTCTTTATAGCTGATAATCAGTATAAAGTCAGGGGGTATGAGTGCATGATTCTTTCTCCCACAAGCTTAGAGAAAGAGACCGAAGGAAAGGAGGATATTCAAATCAATTTTGAAGAAGCCGACATTGAATTGACTACCTAAACTGCCTGCCTTTCTTTCAAGATAAAGAAACTAAAACTACTACTACTACTCCTATGATTTCATTACAGGGAAAGGAAGTTAAACCTCTCAAACTCGGAAAAGAAAAATCGAATGTTTCTTGACCAGGAGCAATAGACCCCGAAAGGTGTGAAGTTAGTGCCTCCGCTTCTGAAAGAGCTGCGGTTATAAAAATTCCAATTGAGTTTTGATTCGCTGCATCAATGAATGTGCTTGCAGAGTGGGGAACTATAAGCATAACAGCTCTTGAAAAAGAAAGGAAAGAACTAGTCTTGATGCCGAAAATCCCTTCTTTTTTTGTATGTAATATAAGTGAACCTATAACTTTAGACCTTAGTGCCGCAGTTGGAACTGCAGATTCTTTATGACTGGACGGGTACAACCTCTTGCTTCTCAATGTCATGGAATGGATAGGTGATGTTTCCAACCGGAAAAAGAAAAGAAGAGCGGGTGAAGGAGTTAAGTTAGAGATCTCTTTCTAGACCTTGAAGTCACTTCCGGGATTAGCTTTATTTGGGCTAGGAATTCTTAGCCTGGGTAAATACAAGATCAGCTTTCTGAACCGACCAATCCCTCCTTTAATTCCTCCTTTTCAGTCCAAAGCAAAGACGAAGTTTACAAAGTGTTCTTTCTATAGGAAAACCTGTCACTTCTATGACTCGAAACTAAGAATGTCAGTGCCACCTCGCTGGAAAAGCTATGTATTAGTCGAGACCTGATCTCACAAAAGGAGAAGAAGACTGATGGTCTATGGGCGGATCTCGCTGTCTCTAGGGCTTTTGAAGAGCTATAACAAGCTTCAAAAGCAGTGATTCCATAGGCAGGCACTAGTTCCGGAACTGAAACTCTCGTTTGAACAGGTGAGTCAGGTCAGGAAGTGATGGTGATAGAAGGAACTTCTTCCATCCTACAGCGGCAATGGCGAGAGTACCGGAATTGCTTTAGGGATGGGATTCTGCTTCTCTTTCAAGAGGAGCTTGACTTACTGACCTTATTCTAAATTCTTAGTGATTTGTTATCTCTTCTGTCCTTTCATTCTTTCATTAAGACTTTGACTAAGACCTCCTATTATATGGTATATGGCCACGTTTTTTTTGTCCGACATTCTATTTACTTAAAAGAATAACCCGTATTCTTCGATTGGAGATTACGTTGGTTTCATTTCTAAGAAGATTATCATAGGTGGTGTAATAATAGCGGATATCATATGATTGGTGTTCGGACAGAGAGTTCGGACAAGAAGGAAAGTACTGGTCTAGTGGCAACAACAAGGTTTAGATGTCGGATTGTTGTTACAAGGAATGATGAATGTTCCAAGAGAGCGAAACCAACCGGTGGAAGGAAAGGCAATGAATAGGAAAGCTAATACGATATAGGACAAATTCTTGGCTTTCCAGTGAGTGGCCTAAAGTAATTTCCGGTCTTAGGAAGTTTCGCCAAAGAGCTTAGCTAACTAACCGTGTTTGCGAGACTGGTCTTGCGGTGCACTCACTCCCGTTACGAGAAGGATACGTACAAATTCAGTGCAGAAAGTGCCATATTATAATATTTATATATCGCTATGCTATGTCGTCATGGCATTAAGATAATTGGATTTTCATTTCTTGTTTTCTCTGCAGACGTTCTTTATTATCAGTAATCTTTTTAGCTTAAATCTCCGGGTATACCTCTCTTTCCCGGGTGATCTTTTTCCTTGCTTTGTAGTGCTAGGAGAGTGAATCTTCGCTAGAAGGGCGAAAGTCTTATACTTCTTATATTATACTCTTCTCTTCTGGTAATAGCAGATCTCTCTCTTTTTCCTCAGGTTGCATTCATAGAGTCGTTTTCTTCTTTCTACTGCCTAAGACTCTCTTTTCCTCTGTCTTTGAATATATCTTATTGTTATTGTCAGGCTTTCATTTCACATTTCAGAAGGTGGTATTTTCAAGAGAACAACTCAAGTCTCACGATACGAGAATCATTTTCTAGCATTTTGACCACTAATTCTATGAGTGTGCATTTTTCTTTCCGTTCATTCTCATTTCCCAATTTAATTGCATCTTGTCCTAACCCCACATCCTTACGTTTTTCCTTTTCTTTTGTTTTTATTCTTATAAAGGATTTTCTTTATTTATTCCTATTCATAATTGAATTATGTGAATTATGCTTGTTCACTCTGATTTTTCATTTTACCACTCTAATAAAATTGCTTTTTATTGTTTTCAAAAAGGAATTACGTTCATGAACTCACCAGCCAGAGATTCTTTTACTTAACCTTCTCACATTAAGCCCAGCTCTTCCTTCCTATACACTTCCTATACTAAACTACATTTCCTATCGCTTCTTCCCCCTCCATTCGACTTTGAATTCCCGACTATACGCCAACCAAAATCATTCTTAGTCGACAGAAGAAGATCAAATGTTCTATGTGACTTTTGGCTTTTATTCTTGAAAAGTGGCAATGAATCAGACGAGACTAGCTACTACTAAGCTTAAGCTAGTAGATCCGATCCCTTTTTCAAATGGAACTCTCTTTTCTTTCTATATTCTATAAGCGGGCTGGTAAGCGAAGAATGGTAGGTCAATAGCTCTTGGTTTTGGCACTCTCAGAGAAGAGGAGGTAGATTTCGAAGAAGGAAATTCGATAGAGGGGTTAGAAGGAAAGCTTTTCAGCCTGAAGACAAGATCCGATCTTAGGGCATTATGAGATAGTGGAAAAGGATTGATTGGCTAAGGCACGTCATTTATTCCCTCTCTATCTTTTAAGCCTTTTAGAAAGGGGCACTGACCTATCATTCCTACTCTTTCTCGAAGAAAGGATGCGCGTACCAAACAAAGTCTGGAATTTCCGTTCGTTGAAGACCTCTTTCTATCGATGAAAAGTGGTTAGGCGAGTCCAATTCTATTTCAAGGTCAAACAAAGTTTTGTGCTTGATCATCAGGTTTATCTGGTGAATCAGACGCTGGAAATTCTCACTTTTGTACGAACAGAGAAGGAAGAACATTATGGTACCGCAAAAGAAGCACTAAGCTCTATAGCAGAAGTGTCAAATAGCCAACTGTCCTTCGTAGGTAGGATCCGTACTTGAGCGAGAAAGCATATAGGTAGCTTCTTGCTCTGCCAAGAAAGTTATTCCAATCAATACACCCAGATGAGGATACTTTTGATCCATCTTACCCCACCTGTCCTCGATGAGCGCATATGCTTATGTATGCGTATCCATATTACGCCTAAGATGCTTGCACAGCGGTTACGATGGAGCTACTACCACCACGCTAATCTGGTAGAGTAGAGCGGAGGGCTATTCGGAAAGACATCAATAGCGGAATTAGGTGCTCGTGCTTAGATCTGGCACGTACGGATCAATAGCTCAGTTGGGAGATAAGTCAGAAAGGTAATAATATCCATTTTGACTACCCGTACCAATGGATATATCGTTCGTTCGTGCAACACCTAGTGATAGTCGAACTCATCTCATCGTACTAAGGTGCAGTCCCAACCCATTATATGGAGCATGCCTCCATAAAAAAGTTTCCATGCCCTAGGATGAAGTAGTAAGCTCTTGAGATCTTATCCGGTTCGGAGGTTGCACAGTTCAAGGCTTCTCCCCTGTATACAAAGCCGCACCGAAGCACAGCTTTCCAAGCTTGGGATGGAATAGGATCCGGTCATGCGATCTCCAATCCAAACGCTTTAGTAGATTGCTGGACCAAGGTTCCGAGCGTAGAATCGAATCTGCTCTAGTATCCGCTAACAGATCAGTAGGCTCAGACAGCCTCCTCTCTTCTGCTAAGGCATGAAAAATAGAAAGTCTCCCCCTCTCCTCCTTCTATCTAGTCGTTCCCGGGCGGGATCACCAAGAACGCCTTAGCAGATACATTTCAATCTGGAGTTCGCCAGTCCGCCCTGATAGAAAGACTATAGTGAGAAGCATAGCTAGCACCCAAAAGGCTAGGAGTAGGAGAAAGATCTTGCTATGAGGCTCGCTCTAGATCGGATGGTTCTATGGGCCCTATATGAAGCGTCAGTTGGGGCTGCTTGATGCTCTTCTCCTTTCGAGTGAATTGAATTACTTCGGCTCGGATGCCTTTGATCAAATGGAAGGATGGATGCCTGCCTTTAGCTACTTCGTTCGGTCATTCCTTCTTTACTTGTTCGCTATGGCTTGAGAGTGAATCGCACTATCTAGTAAGTAAGAGATTGAAAAGAGTCTCATTGGACCTCGCAGAGGCAGAGCAAAGAAAGCCAACGATCTTTGCTTGACAGTCGAGTCGGAGTAGCTCTTTTCGAACAAAGAAGAAAGAGGCTAAGTGACATACTCATTTTCAATCTTATTGCGGATAAGGAATCGTTGATACGCAGGAGTTGTGAAACTACACCCCTACCTGAGGGTAAGGTTCCAATAGTTGTGCCCGAACCATCTTTTGAGGCATACCGGTCTACTGAACGAGGCGATAAAGGTGTCGACAATTAGGTTATCTTTCTTTCTGTCTATAGAAAGGAAAGGCAATGCCACAAAGAAAGCTCGAATCAGGAGCCCCTCTGGATGAGATGGCCCTAAGGACCTGACTCAGAGCTCTCGCAAGGCGCAGAGGAAAACAAAACCAATTGGAAGAAGTGGTCTGGCACGACTTGAAGAATCACTTATAGAAAGGATTCAACTTCGTTCACAGATTCTCTCCTCAAATATGAATAAGGAAGAAAGTCAAGACAAAGCTGGAATGGATATCTGGTCAAACTCCATGATCCACTTGAAGTGATTATTTAACTAAGTGGTGGAAGGAAAGCTGAGAGGGCGCTCCCTATGGGCATCCAACAAGCCCTTCTTTCCCAAGCGATTCTCTTGTGTGCGTGGATATCTTTACTTTCGATGCCATCTTATTATACGATGTGTGCCTCCTCTTCCTCCTAGCTAGATTCTCTGCACCCAAAAAGCAAAAACCCTCTCTATCAGAAAGAGGCCATTGCTACAAAAATCCGATGTACATGACCAAAGGGTTAAATGGGCTCTTCCCGCCTCTCTCCTTACTCGATAAAAAGAAATGCTATAAAGCTCTCAGAAAGGGAAAGCTTATGCCTCTCAGAAGTTGCTTGACGGAAGACGTCGCGCTTAGACCTTCCCGCTTACCAGTCGGAGATCCAATTGTTGAGAATAGATCACACGATCCCACGCACTCTCACTCTTTCTAACTGGAATCAGGGCTCGGAGGGGAGCTCAATGCGGACGAAGTAGATTCACTACCTCCCAGAAACTTCAATATCTACCTACCAAATAAATTGCCGGCTTGCTAAACTGACGGTCTCTTACCAGAGAAAGGCTGCTAAGAGCCCTCGAAATGAGAAAGAGAATTTCTTCTCGAATAATCCAAGGCGGTAACATCGCTTGAAGTAACCTTTCAAAAAGAGATCAATATGGTCTTCATCTTTGCAACTGGAGTTCCTCAAAGCGTCAGTTCTAAAGCTGCTAACCAATCTGGGACTCTTTCTTTCAAAGTATCAAGACCGGAAGGGGAATTGCCTTGTCTGATACAAAGGAAGCTCAGCTGCTCTACTTTCGACGTGCCAAAATGAATGACGCCTGACAGTCAGGAAAAAAAGAAAAAATAAGAGTTGGCGATTGATAAAGCAATCAGACTCATAGGTGCGGAAAACAAGCTATATTGCTAAAGGCAGCTTCACACCAAACAAGGCTATGTACTCTGTTGATTCCCTCTGGGAACTTTCTCAGGGAGGACTCATTGGTCGTACCCCACCTGCTTATTCATCTTGAAACCTATCACTATGCCGCCTACCAATTGCCTTGCTTGAACGCCGTTAAAGAAGCCCTTTCTTCCCTATCGAGACAAGAATAAGACTCAACTCTTTCCAATCTTCTTTTTTTATGACCTCATTGGAAAGAATATAAAGACAATTCCTATTTCATATAGCTATTTGCGCTCTATTTGATTCCGAAGAAGGAATAGTTGGAGGAATCCTTTTTTTGTTGGGGTAAGCATTCTTTGGATCATACGGCTGTGGTGGGACCTATGCCACTATCTGTTCGGGGGAGTGATATAAAAAGAAGACAAAGACAGGGAACTTGTAGCAGTAGGCTTTCTTTCTGATCTCTTCCTCATAGTGATATATAGGTTCAGGAACTAAGGGCTGATTCGGACCTTTAGGAGAGAGAGAGAGGGTCTACAAGTTGCACCTCTCCTACCCTTTCTTGCCTTTCGGCTTGTGGATCTCCGTACCATGAGCCGGGGAACGAGCACGTCAGTGGAGCAGGAACGAAGAAGTGTAATACATGGAACGTGCGCTATAGAAGGGCTACCTTAGAATGATACCTATTAAAGAGCCCTTGTCGGGCAGGAGATCTTGCTTTTTTTTATTCCAATCTCCCCCTCCGAAAGAGGAATCCTGATCCTGCATCAATAGAGCCAGCCCTATAGTTTAGTTGCCATCAAGCTTTTTATATTGGGATTTTTATAACTTGAATCATAATCTCTATCTCGAACCACAGAAAGCACAGTCACAGGCAATGAAATAGGTTTTTGTACTTTGAATAGGAGGCATATGCTTCAGCAGTTTGCACGAAAGGAACTGACATCTCATCTCCATAGGAAGCGAATCCGCTCTTCTATGTGCGTCATGTCGGCATTTCCCCTCTTAGCATACGGCATTAACTTCACTGACGCCTACTGACCGGATCGGGCACGAAGGAGGAAGGAACAATGGGGGAGAGGCGAAGGTTTTGTCCCGCTCTGGATCTGTGTCGTTCAGATCTCAATCTCAGCCTGTGTTCCCACATAGTATTTCGTCATTCTATGACATTCCTACTAACGAGTGAGTGTCATTTGCACGTGTTCAAAAAAGATAAAAAAGCATCTGAGCTGCTTTGAGTGCCTCCCTTCTTTGATGATCTTGTCACTTCTCTGAAACTATAGCTGAAAGCAACTATTGATGCAAGAACAAACCACTATAAATAGGTCTCTCTACGCGTCATAATTCATATATGATTAATTAAAAGGCATTGACCCGGCAAGAGTTGACCATGCAAGGGAAGATCGATTGACTAATGAGCGAGGTACCTTAGCTTATATGTGGCCAGGTTGAAACCTTCCTTTAATAAGTCCCATAAGCAAAAGCAGAAATAAAAAAATGTCCTAGTTCTTTGACCCAATACCAAATGTTTCGCTCAAAAGGACATCTTATGAAAAGAAAGAGAAAGATGAGAGTTTCCCCGCCCCTTTCCTTTTCCCTTTTTTTTCTAAAAATATCCAATGAAAGCACTTTATCGGCTGCAGGAGTCAAAGATATTATGGTTGGTGTTGCGTATCTGACTGAACGATCTCTCCAGTAATCTGACAGCTTTGTGCACGAGAATCAATCTATTGAATGATGCAACTCATTCAGAGCAGTTGAAGACTTCCACAACATGTATTGGTAAGTCATTGTCATTCATTCGTAAATACATTGGATGTCCGGGCCGAATAAGGAAAGCGAGGCCCTCCTCCTCTTCTGAGTGGAACGCATGGGTTCGTCTCCTTGAGCCTGTTAAAGGCGGTGTTGGAAGAAAATCTCCATTGTTGACGCCATTATGTTGAGTACTTCCATACCTGGATGCCATAAACCTCAAGTTACCGCCGCCCTCCTCTTTTGGTGCACTTCGCCCAACTCCTTTCACTTTCGTGTGGGCCTCCAACTATAATGGATGTGGTCGCTTTAACCGGTTTACCTTGTATCGGCCATTCAGCCCATGCCCTCGTTTCGACCTCAGCTAATATAAAACAGAACTTTTATGCTTCCTTCGCATCCCTGTTATGCTTATAGTCGCTTTTACCGTAGCTTGTACGTTATTTAGATTGATGGAATCTGGGTATCTCTATGTCCTGGCTACCTCTCTTTTTCAGGCAGCGGCTGAGCTTAGAGCTTCGAACTTGGGATGAGCCTTAAAAGGTCGAGAAACTCCTACCGCTTATTAATAGAAAAGTTCAAAACGACGGATTCAAAAATCATATTGAATGTTGCTTCTGAGGCCTCGCTCGAAAAGGAAAATAAAGTTTATAGGGGCGAAGAAAGACGCGCAGGAGTAGACCTTTCAGGTCAGTTCATTACAAATCCATACAATACGAGTAGTCCAAGCGCGTCAGCTTAACAAGGAAGCGGACAAACGTGGATTCAGGTTTTGATAATCTAATAGGTAAGCGAAGGCTTGCTCTGGTGAGTATGGCAAGTTTACCGTACTATAATCGGTAGTCGACGTGGATCAGGAACTAGGGAAGGCGAAAAGTAGTATTTTAATTCTAAATCTGATATCCGAAATGGATTCTAAGTCCGGCTTTTAGACTAGCTACGGAACAAGTCCGAGCGCATAAATGGGGTTCCCCCTGCGGTATCGATTTCCCGTTCCGCATCAGCTTCGACAGATTTCTCAATTGAATTTTTGTACAAGTTGTCCGCCCTCGACCTCGACCTCAAACTTAACGCATCATGTTCCCCTTCAACGAGGGTTCTGGGGGCCGGTATTGTATAAGAGCTTTCCTCTCTCCAAAAAGTCTTGTATCCGTCCTTTAGACGAGCCTCCTACTAACGCGAAAGAACAGGCTACGGCAAAGGGTTCGCCTCCCAACACAACAAGCTTAGGAGGAGCCGAACAAAGAACTCCCAAAGCAAGGGCGGAGCTACCTAGAAACCCCGGTATAGAGATGAAAGTATATACTACCGCTACTGACAACAAGCTTTCAATTCGATCTTCGAGTTCGCACTTCTGGTACGCGGAGGAGTCTCCAGCGGATGGGCGCCTCTTACGGCTTTCTTTGAAGCGTCTTCCAACGGGGGAAGCGAAGGCGAAGAAAAGTAGTATATATATATTTAAAAAAGATATGGTGAGTGTCAGGTGTAATAATCAATTTTTTCTTTCTGTTCCCGATGCCAAAAGTACCGTAACAGATACGATGTAGTTGAAGTAGTCGGGTTTTGGCGTTCGTTTAAGGTAGCTGCAGGTTCGGACCCTTACCCCCTGACACGCCTATAAAGGCTAGGCGGCCACACCTATTTATTATAAAATAAAAATATCTTATTTATAAAAAGTTTATTTGTTGTTGTTAAGTTTATAAGCCTACCGGCCTCGCTAGCTTTCAGAAAAAGAAAAAGAAGACATAACTTCGATTTTCTCTCTATAAAATGAAAGAACGCAACCGCGGGACCAGAGGAGAGAGAAAGATTTTGATCTCCGATTTGGGATCCCGCACCAGAAAAGCCTGCCGTTGAGCCGGCTTACTCGCCCACCATGTCAGCGCCTTCGGGTTAGTTATTTATGGAGTTCTTTCTGTCATAACAATTCTCCTTATGGAAGTCCCCCACAAGATCAAGAATGCTTGTTGCCGCCTTGGCTGGCTGTCTTGGTTCTTCGCTTAGCTTTCTGGCATATTCTACAGAGCTTTCCACTCTGGAACTGGCTTTCAGAAAGACCTTCATTCATTCACTTCGCTACCTTTCCTCTGATCTAAGTCCTCGCTCCTAACTATATAACTATAGTGAAATAAATATCTCGTCACCCACAATAGCTACGAGCTGCCGAAAGTCTTCTTGAAGAAGGGTGGGTTTTCAATAAGAGACGTGGCACAAGGTAGCCATAGGGAAACCCGTGGCTGGATTGAATCCTTCGAGATGGAGAGGAGAGTTTGGACTTCAAGCTCAAGGCTTTCCTATCTCCACCATGGTAAAGCGGGTGACGCCTGTTGAAGTTTACCCTCTCACTGGTAAAAAGTATTGCCATTTGGCCCCAGGCTTCTTTGCTCTTCCCTCCATTTTAAAACTGAATGCGATCCTTGGTCGCCTTTTCTCATCATCTCGCTCACTCCCTTCCTTTTTTGGATAAGCTAGTCTTCGTAAGTCGGGAAGACTATTTTCCTACCCGGAAGATAGATACTACTATAAAAAGGTATAAAGCCCCTTTTAGAGGCTAGTTCGGCTCACAAGAAGCTATATCTTGGTTCACCACTTTATGATTCGCATTTTAATCCAAGGCCAGTAAACTTTGAGAATTATGTTCAAATAAGTAAATATAAAATGGGATTTATCCGAAGGGAGGGCCTTGTTAACACCATGGTAAAGTAGATGCGTTACCCACGTCGGGGATAGGTACGGTTGTCACTCGACTGAACATACGAGGATACTCAATGTGAACATACCCTCTCCCTAACTAAGAATGGCGCATGTTTCTTTCCCGCATTGAGACTTTTCTGGGATTTCCTTCGCACCTTCGTCTGCTATAGGCTTGCTTCTTTCAACGACCGGCCACTCTACTGAATTCCTGACAGCAAACGAGCGGAATACTTTACCCGAAACGGAGGGAAATGCAACGAGCACTAGCGCGCTTCGGCCTTCGAGCCAACGCTTGCTTTAGGCGAGCAATGAGGATGCGCGTTACTAAGGCTGACGGCTTGAGCTCTTGGAGTTGCTTGTTGGGAGTCTGCTGTTTCCCATGCTTGTCTTTGTTAGCGATCGAACCATCTCGAAAGCAAACGGATCCGGATCTGTCTTATTGACCGGCTTTTAGACTTTGAACTGGCAAGTGGTAAGGTACGGTTGGACGTGCCCGCGAAACCATATGATAATGTAGAGTAGGCTAGGCTTGGAGATGAACATCTTAAGTTATTTATTCTTAATATGCCTTCTTCTGTACTTCACTTCTGGTAAGTCTCATCGGTCTTCTGGCAATATCAGGCATATAATCGATTCTTTGACCCCGGCTTTGGTCGAGCAACCGCTACATTTCTTGAACGGCCACAGCCTACATAACTCGTCCCCCCCTTTTCTAAGAGAAGAGGAGGTTGACTACCGAAATCTTTATTTTAATTCATTGGTCGGTCTATCGATCGTAGAGGAATGCCCACGGTCCTGACTTTGTTCCAACTAGGCCTGTGTAGCTTTCTTTCTTTCACTGAA